CAAATCTTATGAATTCGGGTCGATTGGATCGAGTGAAAAATCCTATTGTTTTGGTTGTGGACTCAAGGGTTCAGGTTCAAACATGTTCTTTGAAGAAATATATGAGTTCTATTATAATAGAAAAAAATATGTTTTTTTTATTCCATTTAAGTAAATCGAGAAAAGGAAAAACATAATAAGAAATGACACTCCTATCATAGGAATGGAAATAGCCTTGTTGCTGCTTCAATAACAAGCATTTTCGTTTTCAAATCAAATAAATCATTTGATCTATGATTCATTGGAACAAGGAATGGCCTGGCTAGGTACTGGCCAGGCCGGGGGAATAAAAGAAAGAACTTTTCGGACGAAATCAAAGAGGGACTCTTTCTATTGGAGATATCTGTTTCGAATCATTATCTAAAGGGAATTGATGATTGATCAAATTCGTCTATATTTATAGAATAAAGAAAGATAAGGAAAAACTTTTATCAACCTTTATTTCACGCGTCACATATGAATTATCCTTTTAAAATTGGGAGAGATGGCTGAGTGGACTAAAGCGGCGGATTGCTAATCCGTTGTACGAATTATTTGTACCGAGGGTTCGAATCCCCCTCTCTCCGTTTCTTCTGATCACTTGATATTTCCCTTTCGAATTCGAAAAAATCTCTAACCCCCTTTCTCATAGTTAAATGTATGGAATGGAGAAAGAAAATCCTAAGAAAATTCAGAAATCGAGCAAGGAAAAACCCCTGATTTTTTTATTCATCACGTCCAGGATTACGTCCTGGATCATTAGATAGGAATCCGAAGATGAAGAGAGAAACAAAGAATATCACTACTGTGTAAACGAAGAGTTTGAGAGTAAGCATTACACAATCTCCAAGATCATTTTGGGGGAAATAGGGGAATAGATTCTCCATTTTTGTACCACATATTCCGTTTTGACACCAAGAAAAGAAGCGGTTTCTAGAAAACATAAGGAATTTGCAGGAATGAATTTGTAATAAGATTCTGATTCTTTCGTTAACAAAATGATCTCTCATACCTACAATTAGGTATTGTAGGGACCATACATAGGGTCTTCGACCCCCAGAAGGAATGAAGAAATGAGGTGATTCCGATTCATCTCCGTTATCCAAAAGAATTTCCATGTTTGAGTCGAGGGTTCATTATCTGATCTTATCAATTCTTAAGAATAGAATTTCTTTTTTATCGAATAAATCATGAATGTTTCTAAGACAGTATTAAAGATCTCATCGAAAACTTACAGCAGCTTGCCAAACAAGGGCTAAGAGAAAAAAGAGCACAGGTATGACTGGCATAACATCTACGATTGGATTGAAAAAAGCATAAGCTTCGGGCAATTTGGCGAAGAAAAAGCTACTCGAATGAAGGGCAGAATTAAGACAGATCAAACTAAAGATATTAAGCATAACAAACATTTTGTTCTTGGAGAAAATTTCATTATTATTGGGTTATTGATATAAGGGGAAAATGAAGAAAGAAGGGAAAGTAGGCCGCAAAATATTTCTTTTTCTTTGAACTCCCTCAATCAAAAATCCTTCCATTCTCAAATGAGAATAGAAGGAATCATACCTTACATACAATATCTTAATTGAATTATATGTAATGATCAATAAATTCATTTTGATTCTACATCTACATGTGTAAAATCATAGCAACAACCAATTCAATAGATATTGGGGCTGGAATTGACGAACAACCAATACCGATATTAGTGTTTATCGGTGTCGAATAGAAATAAAAATGGGGCGTGGCCAAGTGGTAAGGCAACGGGTTTTGGTCCCGTTACTCGGAGGTTCGAATCCTTCCGTCCCAGACCAATTCTATCATAACAAAGATTGTTCTTTTTAAGAATCTTCTGTTTAAGGGTGTAATGTTGGATACAATGTGATCCAATCTTTCTTTGTGATTTCTAATGATTCTTCTATAGAATCATATCTTCCCTTTCGATTTTGTTTCTCACAAACAAACGGATCGAGTATCAATGACATGTGGATGGAAATAAATATCTTTTTTGATATAGGTAGGATGGGAACAAAGATCAAAGTGAAATTCAAAAAAAAAAAAAAAAAACTGGGTGGGCCATTCAGCGTATGTTCGCCCCCTCGCCCATATTCATATTGAAGGTTAGTTAGTCATTTGGATAAACTTTATGTCCCATATCTATGATATTTGGATTCTCACATGATGCATTCTGAGTCGAAATGCGAAATAAAAGAGAAGTCTCGACCTTCCCTAAAGTAAATATAAATAAAGATAGGGTAGACAAAATGACTAATTCTATGTGGATCCTGAATCCTAAAAAACGGGGGGGTTCTTGGTATTAATTCCAGCGATGGAATTAAAGCTCCTGAGACTGGGGTGGGACAAAATCAAACAAAATAGTAACAACGAATTGATATGAACCCATTTTGCTTTGTACTTATACAAGTACAAGACAGGATAGCATCCCATAAGAAGATCCTTTTAAATTGGCTTTGGATATGATTCATGATCCCCATGGAATTCGTGTCGATATGAGTTAATCCGCAAAGGAAAGGAAGGTATCAATTTCAAGACCCTTGTCATCTGGATCTTATTAACAAACAAGAAAATTCAATACGGAACAGATTATTTTCTTTGGACCTAATTTCTTTTATTTTGTATTTGATTTGGCTCCAATGAATAATTGGAAATCAATGTAGCGATCAATTGGGGGAGGGGGGAGATTCATACATTCACTTTACTTTATGGAAAGATTCCTGAATCTGAAGTAAGGAAAAATCTGTAGAAAATGAACCATGCCTATATGTATTGTTATTGTTCTATTTCAGTGATCAGTGACACCGGTGTTTCAGTTTTGGCGAAAAAGATCTGCGATCCCTTAAATACCCACGATTACCCCCGGTAACACTTGTTTGGTGTATCTGATGAATACGATAAAATCAGATGAAAGAATACCTGAAAGAATACCGACCTTCATTTTTTCTTTCATGAGCCCCTTCTATCCATCCCCAAGAAAACAAAACAATTGGATTTGTTTCATGACCCATTTATCTGGTTTAAATTATTGATGATTCAATCGGAAAGGAAACATAGAGGTCTCTTATGATGATCAAATTCGCGTCTGATTTAATTAATCAGATATCTGCTAAACATTTTTAGATCCTCGTTGTACCGACTTGTTGATGGATTTAGAGATTCAATTCAGTCTTTACTGGAAAACTTATTTCCAGTAATGATGTCGAAGTAGGAAATTCTTGAAATTGTTTTTTATGATTCCTTATAAATTCTTTCTACTCGAAGAAGTGTGACATTGGTGAATCTATCCTATCGAGTCACTTGCGATCTTTCCCGGTCATTGGAATAGCTTATTTGGTTAATGACTCATTCTGTTCCGGTATCGGTAATCTAATTAAAGACCCTTCTTTAGTTTTAGTTGTTTGAGAAAGAATTGGATCTTTCATGATTCATCATCCCTAACAATCTGTTGAAGATGTAAAGAAGTGTTAAGCAACGCATTTCTTCGTGTTTTTTATAAATGTGTTTCATTTATGGGGTTAAATTATATTCTTGCTGAGACTTCTCCAGATCCATCTATGAAAATGAAAGTATGGAGGACTTCATATACTATATACCGATTGAGCCAATGACTATTCATGATTCCATATTGAATCAATTCCATACCGGTCTAAAATTAGAGGAATGTTATGGTAAAACTTCGTTTGAAACGATGTGGTAGAAAGCAACGTGCGACTTGAAGGACATTATCGGCTGTGGATTCTTGTACCCACCATTTTATATATCAAAGAAGATGCTCTCGGCTCGACATAGTTTGTTCTATTCCACTAGGACCCCAATTTTGGGGTTGTAATAAAATATTATAATTATAATATAGCACATGATGGAGCTCGAGCATAAAGAATTGGTTCATTTAGCAGAGAGAAGGATCTAGGGTTAATGCCAATCAATAAGTTGGAACAACTTCGTAAGTATATCTTCGGTATAGAAATTGAAAGGATCAAGTTCGAACAAGTAAAAAAAAAAAGTAAAATGAATTTGTCGAAATAGTTTTACCAATTCCGATCAAAAGTGTATCACAGGGGAATCAATCGTTTCCATAGAACGAAATAACAAAAGGTATGTTGCTACCCTTTTGAAACAATTAAGGATCACCGAAGTAATGTCTAAACCCAAGGATTCAAAGCAAAGATAAAATAAAGGATACCGGAACAAGGAAACACCGTTTTCAATTGTCTCAACAACTAGATCAGAATGGGGAAGAAATAAAATCGATTCTAGGCGAGACAAACAAAAGAGGTTAGAGACGGCTCAATAAATGTTTAAGGATTTCCCTTCGAGCTCTTTGAGAATTACCCAACTTGAGTTATGAGTACGAATGAGATTTCTTTTTTTTTTCAGGAAGGAAGAACAAAAAAAAAATGACTCAAATCATAGTCTAATTGATGATTTTGTGGATCTATTTGCCACTACAATACATAAATTCGAATCATTCTTTTCGAGCCGTACGAGGAGAAAACCTCTTATACGTTTCTAGGGGGGGTTGTTCATTTATGTCTATCCCAATGAGTCATCTATCGAATCGTTGCAATTGATGTTCGATCCCGAAGAGAGGGAAGAGATCTTCGTAAAGTGGGTTTTTACGATCCGATAAAGAACCAAACTTATTCAAATGTTTCCGCTATTCTATATTTCCTTGAAAAAGGCGCTCAACCTACAGGAACTGTTCATGATATTTCAAAGAAGGCGGAGGTATTTAAGGAATTTCGAATTAATCAAATGAAATTAATGAAATAAAAAAAAAGGGGGGGGGTGCCCAGTATCTAGCTTTGTCTAATTGTTTCTCCACCATTCCTTATTTTTTTTCTCTATTCTCTATTCATTGTTGCTCTCACATGACCCCGTATCATAGAACTATAAAAAAAAAATATCTTCTCTTGATATGAGACAGATAGAAAAAAGATTGAGTGAATAGATGAAATAACTGGGAAATTATGGGATTACCATCAATCAGATGGTTTTCGTTGGGACTCCACCAACAAACAAAAGGTCAATCTTGCTTATTGTACCTCTATTGAATAAATATTGAATAAACCCGACATTTTTTTCCTACCGGAATTCCTTATTTATTTCCCCACTCATACTTCATCCCTTATCTATGTTGTAGTGTCACTCCAACACAAGTCCTTGTTTTATTTATTGAATTGGTTTTCTCAACATTCAATTCATATTGACAATGGTGTATCGAACAAATATAATTCGATCGTGGATAAATAGATCTATTTATCCACATTTCATAAGTTTGTTTCTTTATTTCACTCAAACGATGGGTTCGTCAATTTCGTTGTGACACAAGAAGTATCTTAGTTAATATAATGAAAAAAAAAAAAAATAGAGTATGGGTAGTCTATAAATTTTTACATCTATTTAGATTTTCTCTATAATTTATCCCAGAATCTGTTGTATTTTCATCTGATCTCTGTTCATTTTTATGTTCACAATTGATCATCAAATCTTTCTTTTTGATCTGTTGCTAGTTCAATGTTTTGACGAGGTCGGGCAATCGAATCTCTTTATTTATTTTTTATTCCGATCGTATCTACACACCCTATTTATATGGGTTGCTAACTCAACGGTAGAGTACTCGGCTTTTAAGTGCGGCTATGGTCTTTTACACATTTTGATGAAGCAACGGATTCGTCCATACCATTGGTAGAGTTTGTAAGACCACGACTGATCCTGAAAGGGAATGAAAGGAAAAAACAGCATGTCGTATCAATGGAGAACTCTTAGAATACTTCATCCTTAACGGATCGATACAAAATCTTGTTTTGATTCTTTTCTTGGAAAGGGGTCAAATCAATTCAAGTTGGGTCGAGTGAATAAATGGATAGAGCCCTATAGCTCCAATTATAGGGAAACCAAAAGCAACGAGCTTCTGTTTGTTCTTAATTCGAATGATTACCCGATCTAATTAGACGTTAAAAATATATTAGTGCCTGATGTGGGAAAGGGTTCTCTTGTGAGTGGATCATCAATTCCTTTTTTTTTATGAATCCTAACTATTCTCTATTATGTTCTCTATTATGTAGTGGAGACGAATGTGTAGAAGAAACGGTATACTGATCAAAATTCATTATTCCAAAGTCAAAAGAGTGATCGGGTTGTAAAAATAAAGGATTTCTAACCATCTCTTGTAACTATAACGAACATAAATAAATTGGATGGAAATAGGATCCGTTGATTGTCCTTTCTGGCTCCGGGGTATCTATTCTTTTCTTACTATATACCTTGTTCTGACCGTATCGTACTATGTATTATTTGATAACTCAAGAAATCCCCCATTTGGTTCAAGTGTAATTTCAAATGGAAATGGAGGAACTACAAGGATATTTAGAAATGGATGGATTTCGGCAACAATACTTCCTATATCCGTTTCTATTTCAGGAATATATCTACGCGCTTGCTCATGGTCATGCTTTAAATGGATCGATTCTTTATGAACCGGTGGAAAATTTAGATCATGACAATAAATCCAGTTCACTAATTGTGAAACGTTTAATTACTCGAATGCATCAACAGAATCGTTTGATTATTTCGGTTAATGATTCTAATCAAAATCGATTCGTTGGGCACAACAATCATTTTGATTCTCAAATGATATCGGAGGGTTTTGCAGTCGTTGTGGAAATTCCATTCTCGCTGCGATTGGTATCTTCCCTAAAAGAAAAAGAAATAGCAAAATCTCATAATTTACGATCTATTCATTCAATATTTCCCTTTTTCGAGGACAAGTTATCACATTTAAATCATGTGTCAGATATACTAATACCCCACCCCATCCATCTGGAAATCTTGGTTCAAACCCTTCACTCTTGGATACAAGATACTCCTTCGTTGCATTTATTGCGACTCTCTCTCTACGAGTATTGGAATTCAAATAGTCTCATTACTTCAAAAAATTCCATTTCCCTTTTTTCAAAAGAGAATCAAAGATTCTTCTTGTTCCTCTCTAATTCTCATGTATATGAATGTGAATTCATATTCATTTTTCTCCGTAAACAACCCTTTCATTTACGATCAAAATCTTTTGGATCCTTTCTTGAGCGAACACATTTCTATGCAAAAATAGAATATCTTGTAGTAGTGCTTTGTAACGATTTTCAGAAAACCCTATGGTTGTTCAAAGACCCTTTTATGCATTATGTCAGATATCAAGGAAAATCGATTCTGGCTTCAAGGGGGGCTCATCTTCTGATAAAGAAATGGAAATCTCACCTTGTCAACTTTTGGCAATGTCATTTTGACTTGTGGTCTCAACCGGCCAGGATCCATATAAAGCAATTATATAATCATCCCTTCTATTTTCTGGGCTATCTTTCAAGTGTACGACTAAACTCTTCGGTGATAAGGAGTCAAATGCTAGAGAATTCGTTTCGAATAGATACTGCTATTAAGAAATTCGAGACCGTAGTCCCAATTATTCCCCTG